GTTATCATAGCTTACAACCAAGCACAGCACTGAAAATGCTAAGACAGCCCAACTTTATAACACAAGGTCTTGGTCTTAAACCTCTTAATATCTAAACTCCCTACTTATACATGCAAGCCTCAACATAACAGTGAAATAGCCCACTACAACCACCTAAAGGAGCCGGTATCAGGCAAACGCCCACAACACCAAGCAACCTAAGCCACACCCTCACGGGCAAGCAGCAGTAGTTAATATTAGGCCATAAGCGCAAGCTTGACCTAATAACAGAGTAATTACTAGGGCCGGCCAATCTCGTGCCAGCGACCGCGGTTATACGACAGACCCAAGATAACACCCCCGGCGTAAAGCACGACTAAAACCCATGAGTTCAACCATTAAGGTTTAAACTAGGCTGAGCTGTAAAAAGCCACAAGCTACACTAACCATCAGACCTTAATACCTAAACAACTTTAACTCGTGAAAGTCAGGACACAAACTAAGATTAGATACCTTACTATGCCTGACCTTAACAAGACAATTAAATTACTAATTGTTCGCCAAACTACTATGAGTGAAAACTTAAAATTTAAAAGACTTGACGGTACTTCATAACAACCTAGAGGAGCCTGTCTAATAACCGATAACCCACGATTAACCCTACCCCCTCTGGCCCAACAGTCTATATACCGCCGTCGCCAGCTTACCTTGTGAAAGAAACAAAGTAAGCCAAAGAATACCCCATTAACACGACAGGTCGAGGTGTAACTAATGAGGAGGAACAAGATGGGCTACATTTTCTTAACCAGAAAAAACGAACAGACTATGAAACTAGAAACTGAAGGAGGATTTAGCAGTAAGATAAGAACATACTACCTAACTGAAACCAACGCAATGAAGTGCGTACACACCGCCCGTCATCCCTGCAAAACATACAACTACACATATATAAATAAATGTACTTAAACCAAACAGGGCAAGTCGTAACATGGTAAGCGTACTGGAAAGTGTGCTTAGAAACAAAAAGTAGCTTACATTAAAGCACTCGACCTACAATCGAACGACATTACACAATAATCTTTTTGAGCTGAGCTACAACAACAACATACAAACATATCCTATAGCTTAAACAAATCATTTGATTAACCAAGTAGAGGTGATCGAACAGTTATACAACACAACAAGTACCGTAAGGGAACCATCAAGCAATAAACAGCAAAGATTAACACTTGTACCTTTTGCATCATGGTTTAGCAAGTCAACTCAGGGCAAGAAGAATCACAGTCCACCCCCCCGAAACCAGATGAGCTACCCCCAAACAGCCTATTGGGCAAACCCTTCTCTGTGGCAAAAGAGTGGGAAGATTTAGGGGTAGAGGCGAAACACCTATCGAATCTGGAGATAGCTGGCTACCTAGAAAGGAATCTAAGTTCCACTTTAGCCCTAAACATAAATCAATATAATCTAAAGATATTCAATAGGGGTACAGCCCTATTGAAACAGGACACAACCTGTATTTGAGAGAACCTGTATTAAATCGTAACCAGTAGGCCTTTAAGCAGCCAACCAACAAAATATCGTTAAAGAATTACTAAAAAAATACCAAACCCCATCAAAAACTCCAAATAAACTAAAGGTAACCCTACCAACAGTAGGAAATTTTATGCTAAAACTAATAATAAGACACTCTCTCTACAACGCACCTTTCCGTTAGAAACAGAAAACCTACTAACTATTAACAGACCTAGCCCGGACAATAACAAACCCATGCACACCAACCACTTTAACTGTGACCCCAACACAGGCGCGTAAAAAAGAAAGATAAAATACTAAAAAAGGAATTCGGCAACCTAAACCCCAACTGTTTAACAAAAACATAACCTTTAGCTTAAACCAGTATTAAAGGCAACGCCTGCCCAGTGAATAATTAAACGGCCGCGGTACCCTAACCGTGCAAAGGTAGCGTAATCATTTGTCTATTAATTGTAGACCTGTATGAAAGGCATAATGAGGGTTTAACTGTCTCTTTTAGTAAATCAATTAAACTGATCTCCTAGTCCAAAAGCTAGGATACCAACATAAGACCAGAAGACCCTGTGAAACTTTAACTAAAATATTAAAGCCTATAATAACTACTTTAGGTTGGGGCGACCTTGGAAAATAAAAGAACTTCCATACACATATTATACAATAATATATCACCGGCTAACAAGCCTACAACGACCCAGCACAGCTGATAATTGAACCAAGCTACTCCAGGGATAACAGCGCTATCTTCTTCAAGAGCCCATATCAAAAAGAAGGTTTACGACCTCGATGTTGGATCAGGACATCCTAATGGTGCAACCGCTATTAAGGGTTCGTTTGTTCAACGATTAATAGTCCTACGTGATCTGAGTTCAGACCGGAGTAATCCAGGTCGGTTTCTATCTATGAATTAGCCCCACCCAGTACGAAAGGACCGGTGCAGCAGAGCCAATACTAAAAGCACGCTCTTACAATAGTCAACTACTGCAACACTAACCAAGATAAGGTTAATTAAGGACATTTACTCCTTAATTCATCACAACAATCCTACTAAACATCACTAACTCACTACTCTACATCCTGCCAATCCTAATTGCTGTCGCATTTTTAACCCTTTTAGAACGAAAACTACTAGGATGTATGCAACTACGAAAAGGTCCTAATATAGTAGGACCTTTAGGTCTTCTCCAACCAATCGCTGATGGGCTTAAACTAATCACCAAAGAACCAACAAAACCCACCATATCCTCCCCAATATTATTTACCCTATCCCCAATCCTTGCCCTCTCCTTATCTATAATCTGCTGAGCGCCTATTCCTATACCAAACCCCCTTGTTAACATAAACTTAGGCTTTCTATTTATTATAGCTGTCTCAGGTATATTTACACATACTATTTTATGGTCCGGATGATCATCGAATTCAAAATACCCCTTAATAGGGGCAATACGTGCCATTGCACAAATTATCTCATACGAAGTCACATTGGGTCTAATCATTATTTCTATGGCCACACTCTCTGGGGGTTATTCCTTAATAACTTTCACCGAAACACAAGAACATCTATGACTTCTCATCCCCTCCTGACCATTAGCCATAATATGGTTCACCTCCACACTAGCCGAAACCAACCGCTCACCCTTCGATCTTACTGAAGGGGAGTCTGAATTAGTTTCCGGGTTTAATGTAGAATTCTCTGCCGGCCCATTCGCACTCCTGTTTCTAGCAGAATACACCAATATTCTCTTAATAAATACACTCTCAACCGTGATATTTATAAACCCCGGAGCAACAAACCCACAACTATTTACAACTAATATTATATTAAAAACAACCTTACTAACAACCCTTTTTCTATGAATTCGGGCCTCATACCCACGATTCCGATACGACCAATTAATACACCTCCTATGAAAACAGTACCTTCCACTAGCACTATCCCTATGCCTGCTTAATATATCCACCTCAATCACCATAATAGGAACCCCTCCACAATGGAAGTGTGCCCGAGTAAGGGCTACATTGATAGAGTAGACACGGAGACCGAAAACTCCCACTTCCCTGGAATATTAGACTATTCTGGACCCCCCCCTCCCCCCGGGTTTTTTGATCCGGATTTCTGCTATAATGTACTATCTACATTTATAGTATTCATTTCACTATGTATAATCATACATTAATGGTCTGCCCCACGGCTATTAAACGAGAGCCGTATATTAACTATTTGTATACAAAAGTAGTATTGCACATGCAATTTTTGACCACATTTCTCAGACGTTCTATGCTTTAATGAATATCTGTTGTTGGTACCCATGACTATCCCGTTCCTAATGGTGTCCCTTAGCCTAGCTCAGCCCGTGAAACCCTCTATCCTTCCACTTCAGGCATACAGTCCTGCTTTTCACGGCCATATATTGTAACTCCTCCCACAGTGCTCTTTAAGAGGCCACTGGTTACACTCTCACGTCCATCTCAACGGCCCGGAACCATCCCTCCCTACTAGCTTTTTCCAAGGCCTTTGGTCGCACCCGTTATATTGGTACATATCACCTCATGTTCTTATCAGCTATGCTCGTTCCACCCCTGGTAGTCTTTTTTCTCTGTACCTTTCACCTGACACCCATATATGCCCGTTACCGTTACCCCTACCGGGGTAGACCATCTAGTCCGGGTGGCGCTTTATTCTTGGTCTAGCATATTCCCTATATGATTATATTCTTTCCATGGTTTTTAGACATACCGCTCTCTCTGACCACTTTTCTTCACTATTTTTTTATTACAAAATTGCCGGAGTTAGCATTTTTTTTTAAACCCTATTTTTAAAAATTATACTTCCTTTTACGACAAAACTATAATAAAACCCCGCCCCAAAAACCTATAATTTATTTTTCATATTATCTTCACACATCCTCGCCCTATTTTTCACCCCGAGTTTTACTATCATTTATCACAAAAATCATTAGAGATATTAAAATATTTCTCACATTAATATAGTGTTTTTATCTTTACTAAATAAACATACGAGATTTATATAAAAGCCAGAATTGCATAACTGTAAGATAGCAAAATAAATACAATTTATCTGCATTATAATTTTAATTCCCAGTTTTTATTATTATAAATTCTAAAAACTATTCAGAATATTAAAACCACTCTCACACTATTATAGCGCTTTTATCTTTATTAATAAAACAATACGAGATTGATATACAATAGTTAAGGTAGCACAGCTGGGCCGTGCAAAAGGCTTAAAACCTAAAAACAGATGTTCAAATCATCTCCTTAATATTAGAAAGTCAAGAATCGAACTTAAACCTGAAAGCCCAAAACTTTCAATACTACCTGTATACTACTTTCCAAGTAAAGTCAGCTAATCAAGCTATCGGGCCCATACCCCGAAAATGCCACACGGCCTTTACTAATTAACATTATATCATGACTAGTAATCACAACAAGCATCGCCCTAAGCACCCTACTAATCACCACAACAACCCATTGACTTATAGTTTGAGCATGCCTAGAAATTAACACCTTGTCAATAATTCCCATTATTGCTAAACCACACCACCCACGAGCAACAGAAGCTGCTACTAAATATTACCTAACACAAACACTAGCCTCCACAGCCCTATTATTCGCAACAACAACAAACGCCATTAATACCGCACATTGAGAAACCCACCTCACAACAGAATCAATAACAACTACAGTTATCACCTTAACTTTAATAATAAAAATAGCTGCCGCACCCTTTCACTTCTGACTGCCAGAAGTAGCACAAGGGGCTACCACTATAACAACCCTAGCTATCCTAACCTGACAAAAAATCGCACCACTAACAATCATATTAACCATCCATAACAAAATAAACCAAACCCTGCTCCTTATATCAGCAATCCTTTCAATCATTATCGGGGGCTTAGGCAGCCTTAACCAAACCCAACTACGAAAACTAATAGCCTTTTCATCCATTGCCCATACGGGCTGAATCCTAGCCACAATGTTTACCTCCCCAAAAATCTCAACCCTTACATTTATAATCTACATCTCAACCACAATCCCCATCTTTCTGTCTATCAGCCACTCAACAACAATTAAAGATTTAGGGGTAGCCTGAACAATATCACCACACCTATTAACTGTGATTACACTAACAACCCTCTCCCTAGGAGGTCTGCCCCCCTTTACAGGGTTTATACCAAAATGGTTAATCCTAAACAAAATAACCTCTATAAATATAATCATAGAAGCCACCATCATAGCCGTATCATCTATACTAAGCCTGTATGTCTACCTACGACTAACCTATATTCTCGCCATAACCTTATCACCACACACAACCCTAATAACAATAAAATGACGAACCCCGCACAAAAAACACCCTATAATAATGTCCCTACTTACAATAATAACTGCCCTCCTACTACCACTAACACCAAACATATAGGAACTTAAGTTATACTGCAAACTAGAGGCCTTCAAAGCCCCCAAAAAAGACCATTTTAGTTCCTGCCAGAGTCTGCGGCTACACCACATCCCCTGATTGCAACACAGGGATTTTTACCTTAAACTAAGACTCTGCCCCAATATGACGGACATACCCCAGCTTTCTCCGTTTTGGGGGGGGTGAAAACGGAGAAACCCCGGGCCTGAGTCAGCGGGCTTTGATCCCACAAATAACTAATTAACAATTAGCTGTCCTAACCGACGGACATTGACCCACCATTGCATAAATAAACCCCTGGCAGATAGCCTACTTCAGATTTGCACTCTGATATGTATTACACCTAAGAGTCTGGCAGCAAGGACCTTGTCCTGTGTGCAGGTTTACAGCCTGCCGCTATTTCAGCCATACTACCTGTGTTTATTAACCGTTGGTTGTTTTCAACAAACCACAAAGATATTGGAACCTTGTACCTTCTATTCGGCGCCTGATCTGGTCTTATCGGGGCTTGTTTAAGTATAATTATACGTATAGAATTAACTCAACCAGGGTCCCTTCTTGGCAGCGATCAAATCTTCAACGTATTAGTGACTGCCCACGCATTTATTATAATCTTCTTTATAGTAATACCTATTATAATTGGAGGCTTTGGCAACTGATTGATTCCCCTAATAATCGGAGCCCCTGATATAGCCTTCCCGCGAATAAATAATATGAGTTTCTGACTCCTTCCCCCAGCCCTATTACTTCTCCTATCCTCCTCCTATGTAGAAGCCGGAGCAGGCACCGGTTGAACGGTCTACCCGCCCCTATCGGGAAATGTTGTTCATTCCGGGCCTTCAGTCGACTTAGCCATTTTTTCGCTACACCTAGCAGGAGCCTCCTCAATCCTCGGGGCAATTAATTTTATTACAACTTGTATTAATATAAAACCCAAATCGCTACCAATATTTAATATACCTTTATTCGTGTGATCCGTACTAATCACCGCCATCATACTACTTTTAGCCCTGCCCGTGCTGGCAGCTGCAATCACAATACTGTTGACAGACCGCAATCTCAACACATCCTTCTTCGACCCCTGCGGAGGAGGTGACCCGGTCCTGTTCCAACACTTATTTTGATTCTTCGGGCACCCAGAAGTCTACATTCTTATTCTCCCTGGATTTGGTATTATCTCAAGCATTATCACATTCTACACTGGTAAAAAAAACACGTTCGGCTACACAAGCATAATCTGAGCAATAATGTCAATTGCCATCCTGGGTTTCGTAGTATGAGCCCACCATATATTCACCGTCGGCCTAGATATTGATAGCCGAGCCTACTTCACCGCAGCAACAATAATTATCGCCATCCCAACCGGAATCAAAGTATTTGGCTGACTGGCTACCCTAGCAGGCGGCCAAGTCAAATGACAAACCCCAATCTACTGAGCCCTTGGATTTATCTTCTTATTCACAGTTGGTGGTATAACAGGGATCATCCTAGCAAACTCATCACTAGATATTGTCCTACACGACACCTACTATGTGGTGGCACATTTTCATTATGTTTTATCTATGGGAGCTGTATTTGCCATTATGGGGGGTTTAACCCATTGGTTCCCCTTATTCACAGGATATGAACTTAACCAAACCCTAACAAAAACTCAATTCTGAGTGATGTTTACAGGAGTAAACATAACATTTTTCCCACAACACTTCCTAGGCCTCTCCGGGATGCCACGACGGTACTCAGACTTCCCAGATGCCTTTACCCTATGAAACACCATCTCCTCAATTGGGTCGTGCATCTCCCTTATCGCAGTTCTTATATCTTTATTTATCATTTGAGAAGCCCTAACATATAAGCGAGAACTACAACACCCGCTAGGCAAAAAAACCCATGTAGAATGATACTACGGAACACCTCCCCCATACCACACACATACTGAACCAATACATATGCTTAATAATTCCTATGCTCCGATTCGACAGTACATTTCTTATATAGACTGACCATGGCCCGAGAAAAGACGGATTATAACCGCCATCCGTTAATTTCAAGTTAACTGCATACTTATGCTTTCGATTATAACCGCCATCCGTTAATTTCAAGTTAACTGCATACTTATGCTTTCTTCTCGAGGGCCTAGTAAACAATATTACATGGTTTTGTCATAACCAAATCACAGCCCCTGTGGCCCCCACTATGCCACATGCAGCCCAACTTTCTCTTCAAGAAGCCATAAGCCCCGCTATAGAAGAGGTTATTTTCCTACATGACCATGTTCTACTACTTACTTGTCTAATATCGCTGGTCATCTTAATGTTCACTATTACTACAACAACATCAACCTTAACCCATAATGACCCAACAGAAGAAGCAGAGCAATTAGAAGCAGCATGAACAGCTGCTCCAATCATAATCCTTATTCTAACAGCACTTCCATCAGTACGGTCTTTATACCTTATAGAAGAGGTATTTAACCCATACTTAACCATTAAAACAACCGGCCACCAATGATACTGAAACTATGAGTACTCAGACGGAACCCAACTCTCATTCGACTCTTATATGGTTCAAACCGCAGACCTACAAAATGGCTCCCCCCGATTACTAGAAGCAGACCACCGCATAATCATACCCATGGGCTTACAAATCCGAATAGTCGTCACCGCAGAAGATGTGCTTCACTCATGAACAATTCCCTCTCTCGGCGTTAAAGTAGATGCAGTGCCTGGACGCCTAAATCAACTGCCACTAGCTTCATCACGAAGCGGTGTCTTCTTTGGACAGTGCTCAGAGATTTGTGGAGCAAACCATAGCTTTATGCCAATTGCAGTAGAATCTACACCGCTAAACCAATTTGAACTTTGACTGACCTCAGAGCAATCATTAAGAAGCTTTTACAGCGTCAGCCTTTTAAGTTGAAGAAGAAACCGTGCTTTCCTTAGTGAATGCCCCAGCTAAGCACAGCCCACATCTTCATAATCTATCTTTGAACTTGATTTATTCTATGCCTAATAGTCAAAAAAACCAACACTATTTTAATCAATAAAACACCAACAAAACTTCCACACCAGGAAATCAAAAACCCAACAGCCCAAATACTATGAATATAAACATATTTGAACAATTTGCTAGCCCAGAGCTCCTCCACATCCCTACTATTACTTTATCTATATTAGCCCCAGCCCTACTAATCCATAACAAGCCTAAACTTCTAGGAAATCGCACGTCAACAGCCCTATTATGGCTACTAAAAACTCTTTTACGTAATATAATAAGCCTTCTAACCCTAAAGGGTCAGAAATGATCTCAAATATTAACTAACCTTTTACTATTTATTCTGATCTCAAATCTACTAAGTATACTCCCATATACTTTCACTACCACCTCTCAACTCTCCACAAACATAACACTAGCTATCCCCCTATGAATGGCCACCGTTATCACGGGAGCACTAACAAAACCAACTATCTCACTAGCCCATATACTTCCAGAGGGCTCACCTACACCCTTGATTCCCTTTATAGTTTTAATCGAAACAATTAGCCTCATCATACGACCATTAGCCCTAGGTGTTCGTCTTACAGCCAATATTACAGCCGGGCACCTGTTAATCACTATGGTTAGCTCAACCGCACTCACCCTTATTCACACACACACCGCACTAAGTATTCTACCAACAACCCTACTTCTATTACTAACCCTATTAGAACTAGCAGTAGCTTGTATCCAGGCATATGTGTTCACACTCCTAGTCATCCTTTACCTACAAGAAAACACATAATGACCCACCAACTTCATCAGTACCACATAGTAGACCCAAGCCCATGGCCCCTAACAGGGGCCATGGGTTCGTTGCTTCTAGCCTCGGGGTTAGCAGTTTGATTCCACACCACCACCACCACCCTTTTAAAACTAGGCTTGTTGGTTATTATATTAACCATAGCCCAATGATGACGAGACGTGGTCCGAGAAAGCACATACCAAGGGCACCATACTATAGGTGTACAAAAAAATATACGTTATGGGATAATTCTATTTATCACCTCAGAGGTTTTTTTCTTCCTGGGTTTCTTCTGAGCCTTGTACCACGTAAGCTTAGTCCCCACCCCAGAACTGGGGGCGGAGTGACCACCAACAGGTATCAGCCCTATCAACCCTATAGAAATACCCCTACTAAACACAGCTGTACTTCTGTCCTCAGGGGCAACCATTACCTGATCACACCATACAATAATAAAAGGTAATAAAAAAGAAGCGACACATGCCCTAATAATCACTATCACACTGGGTGTATACTTCACAGCCCTTCAGTTGTCTGAATACCAAGAAACCTCCTTCACCATCTCAGACAGTGTGTACGGGTCACTATTTTTTGTAGCTACAGGATTCCACGGGCTTCACGTCATAATCGGAACCACTTTCCTACTAGTATGCATAATACGACTAATCTGATCTCACTTCACAACAACACACCACTTCGGATACGAAGCGGCAATTTGATACTGACACTTCGTTGATATTGTTTGACTTTTCCTATATATCTCAGTTTACTGATGGGGCTCCTATTTCTTTAGTATACCACGTACCAATGCCTTCCAAGCATTAAGCCCCGTCTGGGAAGAAATAATAACTTTAACAGCTATTATCATTATATCGTTTATCACAGCAACCCTTTTATACTTAATTAACAGCCTTATAACCACAAAACCGGATATTAACAAACTCTCCCCATATGAGTGCGGCTTCGACCCGCTAGGAAACGCCCGAACCCCTATCTCAATCCAGTTCTTCCTGGTCGCCATCTTGTTTATCCTATTCGACCTAGAAATTGTACTTCTTCTTCCAATCCCATGAAGCGTTAATACTAATACACCAACTACCACAATATTGTTAATCACTACACTTCTAACAATCCTCACACTTGGCCTGCTATACGAATGATCACAGGGCGGTTTAGAATGAACAGAATGTTGGGGTGGTCTAACAGACGCTCGATTTCGACTCGGGAGGACTTAACACTTTTAAGCCCCAATAATGGAATTTACTAAAATTATACTATACACAGCCTTTACAATCACCCTTGTAGCTCTATCCACACAAAACAAACATCTAATGCTAGCCCTAATGTGTGTAGAAACAATAATGCTTATCTTATTCGTAATGCAAGTAATTTACACATCTTCCTCATTAACATTATCGCAAACCCCAATACCCATTATCTTACTCACAATGTCAGTTTGTGGGGCAGCAGTTGGTCTTAGCCTTGTAGTCGCAACTACACGAACTCGAGGTAGCGACTTCCTAAACAACCTTAACCTTCTATAATGCTTAAACTAATCTACGTAACCTTAATACTAATCCCAACAACACTTCTAATTAAACCAAAACCTTTAATTAAAGTAACAACATCGTATGCTTTCATCCTAGCACTATTCAGCCTTAACCTTTTAACACCTAAATCTAACCTATACTTAACCTTAGACAATATCTCAGCTCCACTCCTTACACTTTCCTATTGATTACTGCCAATAACCATTTTAGCTAGCCAGCACACACTATCTAAAGAACCGCTACAACGACAACGTGTGTTTGTAGCAACCCTAATTATACTACAACTATTCATCACATTAACATTCACAGCTTATACACTAACCCTAATATACGTAATATTCGAAGCCACATTAATCCCAACCATAATCATCATCACACGATGAGGACAACAGGCTGAACGATTAACAGCAGGTACCTACTTTATATTATATACACTAACAACATCTATGCCCCTGCTTCTAGCCACCCTATTTCTTAATAACATATCAAACACCCCAACACTCTTCCTTCAAATCACACAACCAAACAACCAGTGACTAGGGCCAATCTTATGGCTTGCCTGTCTAACTGCCTTCCTAGCAAAAATACCTATCTACGGCCTACACCTTTGACTCCCAAAAGCCCACGTAGAAGCCCCTATTGCCGGATCCATGGTCTTAGCCGCAATCCTGCTAAAACTTGGCGGATACGGGGTTATTCGAATAGCCCAAACCCTCCCCACTATAAAAACAGATCTATTTCTCCCATTTATTATTCTGTCTTTATGGGGGGCCGTCTTGGCAAGCCTAACCTGCCTTCAACAAACAGACCTTAAATCATTAATTGCATACTCCTCAGTTAGCCACATAGGTTTAGTAATTGCCGCAGTATCCATTCAAACACAATGGGCCCTAGCAGGGGCTATAACTATAATAATTGCTCACGGCTTCACATCATCAGCCCTTTTCTGCCTAGCAAATACCACCTATGAACGCACCCAAACCCGTATTATAATCCTTTCCCGCGGGTTCCACAGTATTCTACCCATAACCGCAACCTGGTGGCTTTTAACCTCACTCATAAACATCGCCACCCCACCAAGCATAAACTTCACAAGCGAACTCCTAACAGCATCCGCCCTATTCAACTGATGCCCGACAACAATTATCCTGTTTGGATTAATTATACTTATCACAGCCTCATACACACTGCATATATTCCTATCAACACAAACAGGCACGCACACAATTAACACCCATATCCAGCCCACACACTCACGAGAACATCTACTACTGCTTCTCCACATCGCCCCGCTAATGTTAATATCACTAAAGCCAGAACTAATTATATAGTGTGTGTAATTTAAAAAAAATACCAAGCTGTGACCTTGACAACAGGAAATACCCTCGCACACCAGAGGGGGTCACAAGACCTGCTAACTCTTTAATCTGGTACTAAAACCCAGCCCCCTCTACCAAAGGATAACAGTATTCCACTGGTCTTAGGCACCACAACCCTTGGTGCAAATCCAAGTGGTAGAAATATGACTCTTATTGTTCCTACAATCACCACAGCCATTATCATCTCTATCCTAATTACTATTATATCGCCAATACATACTAACAGTATAAAAATTAAACTTATACTAATATTCATTACTAGCGGGGTCCTCTTAAACATAGCGCTAAATAACGAAGAATTAACCATATCCTCACCACCCATTATTATTATACCGACAGAAAATATCTGCATCTCATTAACACTAGACATAACATCAATAGTATTTATCCCAATCACCCTTTTTATCACTTGGTCTATTTCTGAATTTTCAACATGGTATATGGCCTCTGACCCAAACATTAACAAATTTATTAAGTACTTATCAATATTTCTAATTGCAATACTAATCATCATCTCAGCAAACAACATATACCAACTTTTTATCGGCTGAGAGGCTGTCGGCATCATATCCTTCCTATTAATTAGTTGGTGGTGTGGTCGATCTGATGCTAACACATCAGCCCTACAGGCCATCATCTACAACCGAATCGGCGACATCGGTCTTATCTTAACCACAGCCTGACTTATGACAATATCCTCAATCAACCTACAAGAAGTCATAGTCTCACATAATATAACCTTTATCCCTATAATAGGCCTACTAGCTGCAGCAACCGGTAAATCCGCACAATTCTCCCTACACCCATGACTCCCCTCAGCTATAGAAGGACCCACACCAGTCTCTGCTCTACTACACTCAAGCACAATAGTTGTCGCAGGTGTGTTTCTTCTTATCCGTTTTAACCCAGTATTACAAAATAAGACCATTATAACCTTTTGCCTGATCCTTGGGGCAACAACTACAGTTTTCGCTGCCGCCTCAGCAATCACTCAGTATGATATCAAAAAAATCATTGCATTATCTACCACTAGTCAACTAGGCCTAATAATAACCATAGTCGGATTAAACCAACCATCACTAGCCTTCCTGCATATAATTACCCACTCCTTCTTTAAAGCCCTATTATTTTTATGTTCAGGGTCATTTATTCACAACCTAAAAAACGAACAAGATGTACGAAAAATGGGAGGACTTTTCCACCCCGCCCCAATAACATCATCCTTCCTAGTCATCGCCAACCTCTCACTTATGGGGGTCCCATTTCTATCTGGTTTCTATTCCAAAGACACCATTATTGAAACTATGATAAATTCACACACTAATTCATGAGCACTAATTACCACACTTACTGCTACAACCTTTTCCGCCATATATAGTACACGAATCACCTTATTAACACTAACCGACTACCCACGAACCAAGAACAACCCCCACATAGAATCAAAGAAAATCGCCAGCCCTATGGCTCGACTAGCCATTATATCTATCATTGCAGGCACTGCAACTAAGCTTACAACACTGCAAAACACCGCTATAAACACAATACCAATATCAACAAAACTTACAGCCCTAACCGCCACACTAATTGGGGTTATGATGTCAAACGACCACCTCCTTTTCACTAAACACCTACCACCAAAAAAACCAATTACACTAATTACATTTTTCAACCAATTAGCCTTCTTTAATACCCTGCACCGGACTATTCCAATAGCCACATTAAAATTTAGCCAGAAAATCTCTACAGAACTTATAGATCTTTGACTTTTAGAAGCTTGGGGACCAAAAGGTCTATCAGACACACTAAAACCAATAATCCACCTTTCAACACAACAAAACAATATGATAAAAAACTACATAATCACATTCACCGCCACACTTATACTCTCACTGATGATTCTTTTATTCTAAAAGGGCGTAAACCCGCCAAACGATTTCAACTTAAAACAATTAAAATAGAAAACAACACCACCAACAACCCCCAAGTACAAATTAATAAACCAGCACCACCTAGACAATAAAAAACCCCTCCCCCATTCACTTCTAAACATAACAAATCCTCTCAGCCGGGGTAGTCCAATAAACCACCTAGGCCTCCCCATATATAAGCCATGCAAACAACAAAAAATACAACAGTATGCTTCAACCCACTAACCTTAAAAACACCCCCCTCATCTTTCTCAACACTAACACAATAACCAAACACCACAATTAAACCACCTAAATACACAATATATATTACTAAGGCAACAAACGTTCGACCCCATAAAACCATTAATACACAACAAAAAAAAGAAACCCCTATAAGAGCAATCACCCCTTGATACGGGGCTACGGCTATGCCAAGGGACACAACACTAAAAACTACAAACACTAGAACAAGGCCAAACAAATAATTCATTATAAACATAATTCTTGCTCATTAGAGTCTTGCGGCCTGAAAAACCACCGTTGTATATCAACTACAAGAATATGCCCAACCAACACACTATGCTCTCCTCTAATCTCCTACCAGTAGGGTCAAACATCTCAACATGATGAAACTTCGGCTCAATGCTACTAACCTGCCTAGCACTACAAACATCAACAGGCTTTTTCCTAGCAATTCACTACACAGCCAACATCAATCTAGCATTTTCATCAGTGATTCACATCCTACGAGATGTGCCTAACGGATGAATCATTCAAAACCTCCATGCAATCGGCGCATCTATGTTTTTCATCTGCATTTACACCCACATTGCACGAGGGCTTTACTACGGCTCCTATTTAAACAAAGGGGTGTGACTATCAGGAACCACCCTACTAATTATACTCATAGCTACATCTTTCTTCGGTTATGTATTACCATGGGGACAAATATCATTCTGGGCAGCAACAGTAATCACCAACCTTCTAACCGCAATCCCATACCTAGGAACCATTTTAACAACATGATTATGGGGCGGGTTCTCAATTGACAACCCAACCCTAACCCGATTCTTTGCTCTACACTTTATTCTTCCATTCATAATTATCTCATTATCTTCAATTCATATTATCCTATTGCACAGCGAAGGTTCAAACAACCCACTTGGTACCAACCCAGACACTGATAAAATTCCATTCCACCCATACCACTCATATAAAGACGCCTTAATGATCACTACCATAATCACCTTTGTACTCATCATTATATCTTTTATACCCAACCTGTTCAATGACCCAGAAAACTTCTCCAAAGCAAATCCCTTAGTCACACCTCAACACATCAAACCAGAGTGGTACTTCCTATTCGCTTATGGGATCCTACGGTCAATCCCTAACAAACTGGGAGGGACATTAGCGCTTCTAATGTCTATCCTTATCTTAACCACAGCACCATTTACCCACACCTCTTATACCCGATCCATGACCTTCCGCCCACTAACACAAATCATATTTTGAACATTAGTTGTAACCTTTATTACTATTACATGATCAGCCACTAAACCTGTAGAACCACCATTTATCTTTATCAGCCAAACAGCCTCAGTTATCTACTTCTCCTTCTTCATTATTAACCCCCTTCTCGGGTGAGTCGAAAATAAAATCATAATGACAAACAACTGCCCCAGTAGCTTACACCACAAAGCATTGTTCTTGTAAACCAAAGACGGAGTTTACCCCCTAGGGCATCAAAGAAGGACACCCATCTCTGGTCCCCAAAACCAGCATTTTTAATATTAAACTATTCTCTGAAGCAAAACTTTCATGCCCTACTATAACGTACTACTCACACTCGATAGTGCCTATTTCACTATGTATAACCATACATTAACACCACCCTATTCTTCCCCAAATTTTACTACAAAATTATTAAATATTAAAATATAACACAAAGTTCTGTTTTTATTAAATAAACATACTAAATTTATATATAAATATACTTTATTATCACCATTTTTTCAAAGGAGTCCATGCTTTAATGAATATCTGTTGTTGGTACCCATGACTATCCCGTTCCTAATGGTGTCCCTTAGCCTAGCTCAGCCCGTGAAACCCTCTATCCTTCCACTTCAGGCATACAGTCCTGCTTTTCACGGCCATATATTGTAACTCCTCCCACAGTGCTCTTTAAGAGGCCACTGGTTACACTCTCACGTCCATCTCAACGGCCCGGAACCATCCCTCCCTACTAGCTTTTTCCAAGGCCTTTGGTCGCACCCGTTATATTGGTACATATCACCTCATGTTCTTATCAGCTATGCTCGTTCCACCCCTGGTAGTCTTTTTTCTCTGTACCTTTCACCTGACACCCATATATGCCCGTTACCGTTACCCCTACCGGGGTAGACCATCTAGTCCGGGTGGCGCTTTATTCTTGGTCTAGCATATTCCCTATATGATTATATTCTTTCCATGGTTTTTAGACATACCGCTCTCTAATCTAGGAAATAAAATGAAAACAGAAATCATATCACCATGTAACCTTTCAAAGTTCTGCAGAAATCTAGAATGTAAATGTAACAAATAAACAATGAAAAACCCCGCCCCAAAAACCTATAATTTATTTTTCATATTATCTTCACACATCCTCGCCCTATTTTTCACCCCGAGTTTTACTATCATTTATCACAAAAATCATTAGAGATATTAAAATATTTCTCACATTAATATAGTGTTTTTATCTTTACTAAATAAACATACGAGATTTATATATATAAACATATTCATTATCACTTTTTTACTCTTCCCCTGAGAAGCAACACAAATATATTTTAATTCCCAGTTTTTATTATTATAAATTCTAAAAACTATTCAGAATATTAAAACCACTCTCACACTATTATAGCGCTTTTATCTTTATTAATAAAACAATACGAGATTAATATATAAAATATTTTAACCTCACTCAATTTTATTTCTACCCTCTCTGTAAGATAGCAAAATAAATACAATTTATCTGCATTATAATTTTAATTCCCAGTTTTTATTATTATAAATTCTAAAAACTATTCAGAATATTAAAACCACTCTCACACTATTATAGCGCTTTTATCTTTATTAATAAAAAAAACGAAT